TACTACTAGAACTTTACTCCTTATTTGCATTTTGACTCTTTTTATTTTAGTATCTCATCAAAATGCAATTTTTTTTTAAGTTCATTCAATAAGTTCTAGTTAATGAATTCCCCTCTTGTTTTTTTATTTGTCCACTACTTCTTATACTTAGAATGTTTTGTAAAAAAAAAAAAAGGTTCTGTTAAATCTGGAAAAAAAGACTAGGAATATTTGAAAAAGAGGATCAAGAATCTTTACTCTTCGGCACAAGAAGAGGGTCTAGCAAATTCCCTTTCTTGTGCCGAAGGCTGGTAAGACGAAAAATCCCTTTTACAAACTTGATGTCAATAAATCCGCAAGTCTAGAAATTCATTTCAGCCAATTGAACCTTCTCGAACTGTTTCTTTTTAAGAACCAAAAAGATTTGTGCCAAAATAACGGATGCCAAGAAGAATAAAAGGCCTTGGACACGTAATGGATCTTGAAGTACTATTTCCGTATCCCCCTGACCAAATCCGCCCACATTAGGATTACTCGTTAATGGTTGATCAAATTTCACGGATTCACCCTCTGAAATAAGAAGTTCTGGTCCTGGGGGGATAATATCAACCACTTGACGTCCATCCGGGTCTGTTATGGTTATTTCATATCCCCCCTTCTTTTCTTTTCGTATGATTTTGCTTACTATACCCGCTGCTGTAGCATTATAAACTGTATTGTTACTCTTGCTCCCGTCAGGATAAATCTGACCCCTTCCCCTGTTCCCGCCTACGTATATAGGATATTTTAAGAAGTGAACATCTTTCTTAGTAGCGGGGTCAGGGGAAAGAATAGGAAAGGCAATTTCACTATATTTCTGACCGGGGACAGGGCCTATCACAAGAATATTTTTTTTATTAGGGCGATAGCTCTGAAAAGACAAATTTCCTATCTTTTCCTTCATCTCGGGAGAAATACGATCGGGGGGGGCTAATTCAAAGCCTTCCGGTAAAATAAGAACAGCCCCTACATTCAAACCCCCCTTTTTACCATTAGCAAGAACTTGTTTCAGTTGCATATCATAAGGAATTCGAACAACCGCTTCAAATACAGTATCAGGAAGTACCGCCTGCGGTACCTCAATATCCACGGGCTTGTTAGCTAAATGACAATTCGCACATACAATACGCCCCGTCGCTTCTCGTGGATTTTCATAACCCTGCTGTGCAAAAATGGGATATGCATTTGAAATGGCCGTCTGAGTTATGATATATATCATGAGCGATACGGAAATAGATCGAGTAATCTGTTCCTTTATCCAAGAAAAAGTATTTATAGTTTCCATGGTTCAATCGTTGATACCAAAATTTCTACAATAGGTGGGGTAAGTCGCTAGTATAGTTCCCTATCCACGATTCTGTTAGTTACTGGAATAATCAAAATTTTACTGGTTACTGGAATAATATAGGATGAATCCCGAAGATGGGTAAAAAAAGAAAGCATAAATTTTCAACGCTTTGTTTATGTACAACTACAAAGTTGCAAACCTTCGAATTGGATTAGATTAATATGAGTGGATCTGTTATCAGTCATTCATTGAATGATAAATAACTACAAGTGACGGAGATACGCGATTTAAATAACGGAAAATCCAATATTTAAAAACTGTATCAAGAATGACTGGAAAAGTTGAAACAAGACCCGATATGATTTGATCATTCTGAACAAATCCAAAATCTTTGTAGACAGAGCCAATCAGTAATTCCCAACCGTGGGGTGAATGGAATCCGATACATAAATCGGTTAATAAAAGAATACAAAAAGCTTTGACTGTGTCGCTTAGGTTATATAGGAATTCCTGGGCCCAAGAGTTAAGAATACCAAGTTCTTCATTACCCAAAATAGAATAACCACTGAGAATAACAAAACAGATTATATTTATTGAGAAGTGAAAAATCGTATGGATACGATCTTCGTTGTGTATCTTGATTAATTGGATGGTTTCTTTTTGTATTCCTAGAGTAAGCTTGTGTAGACGTGTCTCCGAGTATTCTTCGATCATTTCGTCCAAGACGAGGAGTTCCTCTAATTCTATGAATTTTTCTAGAATACCCCTTTCTTGAATATCATTCAAAAAAATTTCGGATTGCCCGGCATTCCACCAATTAGTAACCCAAGATTCCAGACTTTTTTTAAATGAGAGAGAAAGCCACCAAGGAAAAAATACTATAGATACAAGAGGAGTGGATGCTTTCTTTTTTGCCATTTTTTCATCTGTGAATTGTTAATCAACCCACCTCATTCGTCGACTCTATGTGATCGAATCCTTCTTTCACGCATGAGTTCTATACAAGGTATGGAACCTATCAATCTATTTTATTTGTGATTTTTTGATTAGTCTTTCAATCTCGAAAGACTAGAGAAATCGACTACAAATCAATCCATTTCGAATGAAGAAATACTAAAAAAATAAAGTTTCCCGATATCTCAATTGGACAAATTCGAAACAACTCTCTCCTTTCAATGAATGACTGAAAGAAACGCTTTAAGTAATGAATATTAATCCAATTTTGAGACGAAAGAATCCACAATATCCAATAGTTCAAAAAAAAATTCACTGATTGCCCACAGACAGGAATAGTAGAATAATTGAGGGAAAGATATTGCAATACTCAAAGTAGCAAAACAAGCCAGAAATTGGCTAATTATCATTATTAAGAAATCTAATTGTTATTTTTGTGTTGGTTATTAAGGAACACAAAAGAAAGGAGAAAATAAAACGTCGAGTGACAAAAATAAAGAATTTCGTTTTGTAGTTGTTCCGCCCGCTTTGGCTCGAATGACCCTTCTGATGAAACTTCACTTAGGTTAAGTTATAGAAAAAAAGAGGATTCTTGCATTTTTCCCTCAAAACACCCATTTCCCATTTTTTTTTCAAAATCCTTCAATTGGTACACGCAAGAAATAGGCCAATTCAGCAGCTTTTTGTTCAATTTCTCGTGGGGTCAAATTCTCATCAGTACGAGTTAAGGGAATGGCCCCCTGGCCCCGGATGTCCATATAAAGGACACGACGGGCATAAATACCCTCTTGAACTTCTATTCTAATGGACTGAATATCTTTTATAAGGAATCGGAGGAATATGCGACGATTTTTTCCAGGAAATCCCCACCGAAAAATGCACACTATGCCTTCCTTTCTATCGAATCGATCATAACCGCTGCCTACATTCCAGGAAATTGTGCACCACAAATAGGAACTGATAAAGAGACCCGCGATTCCGTAGAAAGACATCACGATACCTTGTGGAAAAAAAATGATTTGCTGAGACGGAAAAAAAGGTATCAAATTTCTACCAAGATAACTGGAAGTTCCAACCAATAAGAATCCTAATGAACCTAAAAAAAGGATAAAGGCCCAGCAGAAATTACTTATTTTTCGAGACTCCGTTATAAGTTCTATCCATATATGTTCTGATCGCCAATTCATACTTGATCCGATTGTATTTTATTGGAATTGAGAGAAACCCTCAAATTAATTTGACTTTACCTTTTTTGTTTTGTTTCCGAAGTAACTCTCATCAACTAGCACTAGTTTGATGTGAACCTTTAGGAGTAATTCATCAAATTACTTAGATCTAATCTAAACTAAAATAATAACATACCCTTCATATGATCCCACTATACATATAGATCCGAGGACTTTTTATTTCAGCCATCTAGTGATCTTGGTCGATTTGAAAACGGCTAGAATTCATTTACCCATATATTATTATGTTTCTACAGGTATAAGAGTCCTTTACTTTATGTCTTTATGTTCGGCAGAAATCACATGTTATCTCATATTTCGCTAAATATATATCTCTGTTAGTTATGATGCAAGTCTAAGTTTTTGAAAAAAAAAATAGAAGAGATGGGGTCCATCAGGTCTAAACAATCTTGTTTTCTTGAACATGAAGATATAAAGAAGCCATTGCAATTGCCGGAAATACTAGGCCTACTAAAGGCACAAAAAAAGCGGGAAGGTTCATAGAATGGGTACCTCGATTTATTGTTCGTACCTGTTATTATTATTTATAAATAAAGATATCTTATAATAATTATAATTAAGAATTTTCATTATTATTTAACTATAACTATTAATTCAGAATTCAATTCTTAGTATAGATCTAAGTTAGTATAGATCTAAGTATCTATATATCTATATCTAAGTGAGAATATAGAATAAAACGTAGATCTAAATAAATGAACTTATTCGTCTTTGTACAATTAGATCTTAGGTCACCAAACAAAATTCCTATTTCCTTTAATTCCGAATAAACTAACTACTCCTTTGCTACAAATAATTCCTTTGCTACAAATAATTGAACTTAGTACTCTATTTGGTTTTGATTTGCATTTTTAGTCAAAGGAAATAAAGCGTGAAGCTTAAATAACTCAGTCAGAACACTTTTTAAAAGATTACGTGGTACGATTAGGTCGAATAATCCCTTCTCGAATAAATATTCAGTCTCTTGCGAACCTTCGGGTACTGTTTTATTCAATGTTTGTTCAATTACTCTTTTACCCGCAAATGCAATGTAAGCATTGGGTTCGGCAATAATGATATCGCCCAACATACCAAAACTAGCCGTCACCCCACCAGTAGTAGGAGATGCAAGGATTGATACATAAAACAACTTTTTATTTGATTGATAATCATATAAAGCAGACGATATCTTAGCCATTTGCATCAAGCTCACACTTCCTTCTTGCATACGCGCCCCCCCGGAAGCACACACTATAATAAGAGGTAGAAATTGATTGGTAGCATATTCAATCAAACGGGTGATTTTTTCCCCGACTACGGATCCCATACTGCCCCCTATAAACTCAAAATCCATAGCCGCAAATGCTACGGGAATGCCATTTAGTTCGCCTATGCCTGTTTGAACAGCCTCGGGTAATCCCGTCTTTGTTTGATAAGAATCAAGACGATCTTTATAAGGTTCGTCCTCTGAATGAAATTCAATGGGATCTAGAGAGACCATGTCTTCGTCCATA